GCCAGCGTAGCTTAGTTAAAGCATAACACTGAAGATGTTAAGACGGGCCCTAGAAAGCCCCGTAAGCACAAAAGCTTGGTCCTGACTTTACTGTCAACTTTGATTTAATTTATACATGCAAGTATCCGCACCCCTGTGAGAATGCCCTACACATTCCTCCCTGGAATGAAGGAGCAGGTATTAGGCACAACCCAAGTTAGCCCACAACGCCTTGCTTAGCCACACCCCCAAGGGACCTCAGCAGTAATAAACATTAAGCTATAAGTGTAAACTTGACTTAGTCAAAATCAAGAGGGCCGGTAAAACTTTTGCCAGCCACCGCGGTTATACGAGAGGCCCAAGTTGACAAAAACCGGCGTAAAAAGTGGTTAGTAAACAATTTAACTAAAGCCAAACACCTTCAAAGCTGTCATATGCTCTCGAATACAGGAAGCCCTTCCACGAAAGTGGCTTTAAACATTACAAACCCACGAAAGCTAGGAAACAAACTGGGATTAGATACCCCACTATGCCTAGCCCTAAACAAAGGTAACACCCACCCTACACCTTTATTTGCCAGGGAACTACGAGCCCCAGCTTAAAACCCAAAGGACTTGGCGGTGCTTTAGACCCCCCTAGAGGAGCCTGTTCTAGAACCGATAACCCCCGTTAAACCTCACCCTCTCTTGTCTTTTCCCGCCTATATACCGCCGTCGTCAGCTTACCCTGTGAGGGGCCTATAGTGAGCAGAATTGGTAAAACCTAAAACGCCAGGTCGAGGTGTAGCATACGAGAGGGGAAGAAATGGGCTACATTCACTGACACAGTGAACAACGGAAGATGCATTGAAACAAACATCCAAAGGAGGATTTAGCAGTAAGGGGAGAAACAGAGAGTTCCCCTGAAACTGGCCCTGAAGCGCGCACACACCGCCCGTCACTCTCCCCGAATATTTTTTAACTAAAAATAAATAAAAAACAAAGTTTATAAAGGGGAGGCAAGTCGTAACATGGTAAGTGTACCGGAAGGTGCACTTGGAAAAACCAGAGTGTAGCTTAAATAGTATAGCATCTCCCTTACACCGAGAAGATACCCGTGCAAATCGGGCCACACTGAACACAACTTTCTTAACAGCTAGCCCTCCTCCAAACTTCAACAAAAACCATTAATACCCCCAAATGCACTAGCACAACAAAACAAACCATTTTACCCCCCTAGTATGGGCGACAAAAAAGGAACACAGGCGCAATAGAAAAAGTACCGCAAGGGAACGCTGAAAGAGAAATGAAAAAACTCAGTAAAGACTAAAAAAGCAGAGACACAACCTCGTACCTTTTGCATCATGAATTAGCTAGCAACCCTCAAGCAAAGAGCCCTTTAGTTTGAGCCCCCGAAACTGGGTGAGCTACTCCAAGACCGCCTATAACAGGGCTAACCCGTCTCTGTGGCAAAAGAGTGGGGAGAGCTTAGAGTAGAGGTGACAGACCTATCGAACCCAGTTATAGCTGGTTGCCTACAAAATGAACAGGAGTTCAGCCTTCTGGTTTCTTTATTCAAAACTGGTAACACCCACGAGTGACACCAAGAAACCTAAAGAGTTATTCAAGAGGGGTACACCCCCCTTGAAAAAAGACACAACTTTACAAGCAGGCTAAAGATTATAAGACCCAAAGGCAATGTCCCTTAGTAGGCCTAAAAGCAGCCACCCACACAGAAAGCGTTAAAGCTCAAGTATTTTGCCCCCTATGATTTAAACAACAAATTCTTAAGCCCCTCCAATTTTATAGTAGGCCTTTTTATGCAAACATAAAAGAGATACTGCTAACATGAGTAATAAGGGAGCTAAGCCTCCCTCTAAGGCACCTGTTTACATCAGAACGAACCCTCACTGAAAATTAACGCCCCCAACTAAAGAGGGAACTAAGACAATTAAGTTAACCAAGAAAACCTCTTAACCCAAAACAGCGTTGACCCTACACAGGTGTGCCCAAAGAAAGACTAAAAGAAAAAGAAGGAACTCGGCAAACATTGGCCTCGCCTGTTTACCAAAAACATCGCCTCTTGAACCTTAACATATAAGAGGTCCCGCCTGCCCTGTGACTCATGAGTTTAACGGCCGCAGTATTTTGACTGTGCAAAGGTAGCGTAATCACTTGTCTTTTAAATGGAGACCAGTATGAATGGCATAACGAGGGCCAAGCTGTCTCCTTTTTCCAGTCAATGAAATTGATTCCCCTGTGCAGAAGCAGGGATACAAACATAAGACGAGAAGACCCTATGGAGCTTAAGACACAAGACAGCTCATGTTAAAAACCCATATTAAATGGAAAAAACCAAATGGACTCTGTCCTTTTGTCTTTGGTTGGGGCGACCATGGAGTAACAAAAAACCCCCATGTGGAACAGGGCCTAGGCCCTTAAAGCTAGAGCCACAGCTCTAACAAGCAGAACATCTGACCTTCAAGATCCGGCAAAGCCGATCAACGGACCGAGTTACCCTAGGGATAACAGCGCAATCCCCTTTTAGAGCCCATATCGACAAGGGGGTTTACGACCTCGATGTTGGATCAGGACACCCTAATGGTGCAGCCGCTATTAAGGGTTCGTTTGTTCTACGATTAAAGTCCTACGTGATCTGAGTTCAGACCGGAGAAATCCAGGTCAGTTTCTATCTATGTAGTGCTCTTTTCTAGTACGAAAGGACCGAAAAGAGGAGGCCCATGCCCCAAGCAAGCCTCACCCCTACCTAGTGAAACCAACTAAAATAGGTAAAAGGGCACACCTTTTTCCTTCCTGAGAAAAAGGCAAGTTAAGGTGGCAGAGCCCGGAGTAATGCAAAAGACCTAAGCCCTTTAAACAGAGGTTCAAGTCCTCTCCTTAACTATGATAACCACACTTTTAACCCACATTCTCAATCCTCTTGCATACATTGTGCCTGTTTTGCTAGCAGTTGCATTCCTAACCCTCCTTGAACGCAAAGTGCTTGGCTATATACAGCTGCGTAAAGGCCCTAATGTGGTAGGACCCTATGGCCTACTACAACCTATTGCAGATGGTGTAAAACTTTTTATTAAAGAACCCGTACGACCCTCAACCTCCTCCCCCATCCTATTTCTCCTTGCCCCCATATTGGCCCTCACCTTAGCCCTCACCTTATGGGCCCCCCTACCTCTTCCCCACCCAGTGACAGACCTCAACTTAAGCATCCTTTTCATCCTAGCTCTTTCCAGCCTTGCAGTTTACTCCATTCTGGGTGCTGGATGGGCTTCAAACTCCAAGTATGCTTTAATTGGTGCATTACGAGCAGTAGCACAAACAATTTCTTATGAAGTAAGCCTCGGACTAATTCTACTCAGTGCAATTATTTTTACAGGAGGCTTTGCACTTCAAACATTCAACATTGCACAAGAGGGAATCTGACTGGTTTTTCCAGCCTGACCCTTAGCTGCAATATGGTATATTTCTACCCTAGCAGAAACAAACCGAGCCCCCTTTGATTTAACAGAAGGAGAGTCAGAACTTGTGTCAGGCTTTAATGTAGAATATGCAGGAGGGCCTTTTGCACTGTTTTTTCTTGCAGAATATGCTAATATTTTATTAATAAACACACTTTCTGCTGCACTCTTTTTAGGGGCCTCCCACCTTCCATATCTCCCAGAATTTACAACCATTAACCTAATAACTAAAGCAGCCCTCCTCTCCATCTTATTTCTTTGAGTACGGGCCTCCTACCCCCGCTTTCGCTATGACCAACTAATGCACCTAATCTGAAAAAACTTCCTCCCCCTAACCCTTGCCCTTGTCCTCTGACATCTCTCGCTTCCCCTGGCATTTGCAGGTCTTCCCCCTCAGCTGTAACACAGGAACTGTGCCTGAAACAAAGGACCACTTTGATAGAGTGAATAATGGGGGTTAAAGTCCCCCCAGCTCCTTAGAAAGAAGGGACTCGAACCCTACCTGAAGAGATCAAAACTCTTAGTGCTTCCACTACACCACTTCCTAGTAAAGTCAGCTAAATAAGCTTTTGGGCCCATACCCCAAACATGTTGGTTAAACCCCTTCCTTTGCTAATGAACCCCTACATCTTATCTTTGCTATTCTTTGGCCTTTTCCTAGGCACAAGCATCACTGTGTCCAGCTCCCACTGGCTCCTTGCATGAATAGGCCTTGAGATTAATACCCTTGCCATCATCCCCCTAATAGCACAAAACCATCACCCTCGTGCAATTGAAGCCACTACAAAATACTTCCTTACCCAAGCAACAGCTGCAGCTACCTTATTATTTGCAAGTGTAACCAACGCATGACTAACAGGACAATGGGATATTTCACTAATAACCCACCCTGTCCCCACAACTATAATTATCCTCGCCTTGTCCTTAAAACTGGGACTAGCCCCCCTCCACACCTGACTGCCAGAAGTTCTTCAAGGACTAAGCCTTACCACAGGCCTCATCCTTTCCACCTGGCAAAAACTGGCACCCTTTGCCCTCCTCCTTCAGATCCCCACCCCCCACCAAGACTTGTTAATTTTTATTGGCCTAACTTCAACACTAGTAGGCGGGTGAGGTGGACTCAACCAAACACAGCTCCGAAAAATTTTAGCCTACTCCTCAATTGCCCACCTAGGCTGAATACTTCTAATTATGCAATTTGCCCCCTCCCTAACACTCCTTGCTCTCCTAACCTATTTAGTAATAACAACTGCCACGTTCCTTACCCTAAAAAATAATAATGCAACCAGCATTAACACCTTAGCAACATCATGAACAAAAGCACCCCTGCTTACTGCCATCACACCCCTACCCTTACTATCCTTAGGAGGCCTTCCCCCCATAACAGGCTTTATACCAAAATGGCTGATCTTACAAGAATTAACCAAACAACAATTCCCAATAACAGCCGTCCTTGCAGCACTCACTGCCCTGCTAAGCCTCTACTTTTATTTGCGACTCTGTTATGCAATGACACTAACAATGTCACCAAATAACCTAGCAGGGACAAGCCTATGACGCCTTCCTTCCCTGCAAACCTCCCTCCTCCTATCAACTTCAGCCCTAACAGCCATCCTAATTCTCCCTTTAACCCCCGCAATCACCACCCTAATGAACCTTTAACTAGAGACTTAGGATAACACTAGACCAAAGGCCTTCAAAGCCTTTAGTGGGAGTGAAAATCTCCCAGCCTCTGAATAAGACTTGCAGGACACTAACCCACAACTTCTGCATGCAAAACAGACACTTTAATTAAGCTAAAGCCTTTCTAGATGGGAAGGCCTCGATCCTACAAACTTTTAGTTAACAGCTAAACGCCCTAACCAGCGAGCATCCATCTACCTTTCCCCCGCCTGCCGGGCACCAAAGGCGGGGGAAAGCCCCGGCAGACGTCAATCTGCATCTCAAGATTTGCAATCTTACATGTTTACACCCCAGAGCTTGGTAAAAAGAGGACTCAAACCTCTGTTCATGGGGCTACAACCCACCACTTAACTCTCAGCCATTTTACCTGTGGCAATCACCCGCTGATTCTTTTCAACTAACCATAAAGACATTGGCACCCTTTATCTTGTATTTGGTGCCTGAGCCGGAATAGTAGGCACAGCTCTGAGCCTTCTAATTCGTGCTGAACTAAGCCAACCAGGTGCCCTCCTGGGAGACGATCAAATTTATAATGTAATTGTAACAGCCCATGCTTTTGTAATAATCTTCTTTATAGTAATACCAATTATGATTGGAGGATTTGGGAACTGACTTATTCCCTTAATAATCGGCGCCCCTGACATAGCCTTCCCTCGAATAAACAACATGAGCTTTTGACTCCTCCCTCCCTCATTCCTCCTTCTTTTAGCATCTTCTGGTGTTGAAGCAGGGGCAGGAACAGGATGGACAGTTTATCCTCCACTAGCAGGCAATCTTGCCCATGCAGGAGCCTCTGTTGACCTAACAATTTTTTCCCTGCATCTAGCTGGAATTTCTTCAATTCTAGGGGCCATTAACTTTATTACAACAATTTTAAACATAAAACCCCCTGCTATTTCACAATATCAAACCCCTCTTTTTGTGTGAGCAGTTCTAATTACAGCTGTCCTTCTACTTCTTTCCCTTCCTGTACTAGCTGCTGGCATTACCATGCTTCTAACAGATCGTAACCTACACACAACATTCTTTGACCCTGCAGGAGGAGGAGATCCAATTTTATACCAACACCTCTTCTGATTCTTTGGTCACCCAGAAGTTTATATCCTTATTCTTCCCGGGTTTGGTATAATCTCCCACATTGTTGCCTACTATGCAGGTAAAAAAGAACCCTTTGGCTACATAGGAATGGTCTGGGCAATAATGGCTATTGGCCTTCTAGGCTTTATTGTTTGAGCCCACCACATGTTTACAGTAGGAATAGATGTTGATACACGAGCATACTTCACCTCTGCCACAATAATTATTGCCATCCCAACAGGGGTAAAAGTGTTTAGCTGACTAGCAACCCTTCATGGAGGATCAATCAAATGAGAAACCCCCCTTCTATGATCTCTTGGCTTTATTTTCCTTTTTACTGTAGGAGGCTTAACAGGAATTGTTCTAGCCAACTCATCCCTAGATATTATACTTCATGACACCTACTATGTAGTAGCCCATTTCCACTATGTCCTTTCAATAGGCGCTGTTTTTGCTATTATAGCAGGCTTTGTGCACTGATTCCCCCTTCTTTCAGGATATACTCTTCACAACACATGATCCAAAATCCACTTTGGGGTAATATTCATTGGAGTTAATCTAACCTTCTTCCCCCAACACTTCCTAGGCCTTGCTGGAATGCCCCGTCGATACTCTGACTACCCAGATGCCTACACACTTTGAAATACAGTTTCCTCCCTAGGCTCTTTAATTTCCCTAACTGCTGTAATTTTATTCCTGTTTATTCTTTGAGAAGCATTTGCTGCCAAACGAGTGGTGTCCTCTGTAGAACTAACAGCAACCAACATTGAATGGCTGCATGGCTGCCCTCCTCCCTACCACACATTTGAAGAGCCTGCATTTGTTCAAGTACAACCAGGCCGCTAACGAGAAAGGGAGGAGTTGAACCCCCATAAACTGGTTTCAAGCCAGCCACATAGCCCTTCTGTCACTTTCTTAATAAGATACTAGTATAGCTGATAATACACTGCTTTGTCAGGGCAGAGTTGTGGGTTAAACCCCCACGTATCTTATTTTATGGCACATCCCTCACAACTAGGATTTCAAGATGCAGCATCACCTGTAATAGAAGAACTTCTTCACTTCCATGACCATGCCCTTATAATTGTTTTCCTTATTAGCACCCTTGTACTTTATATTATTGTGGCAATAGTCTCCACTAAACTCACAAATATGTACATTCTAGACTCCCAAGAAATTGAAATTATCTGAACCATTCTTCCTGCTATCATCCTTATTCTTATTGCCCTCCCCTCCCTACGAATTCTTTATCTAATAGATGAAATTACCAACCCCCACCTAACAGTTAAAGCAATTGGGCATCAATGATACTGAAGCTATGAATATACTGATTACCAAGAAATTGCCTTTGATTCCTACATAGTTCCAACCCAAGATCTGGCTCCCGGTCAATTCCGGCTTCTAGAAGTTGATCACCGCATAGTGGTCCCAACTGAAGCCCCAGTTCGAATTCTGGTAACTGCTGAAGACGTACTACACTCATGAGCAGTTCCTGCTCTTGGTGTTAAAATAGATGCAGTCCCAGGGCGACTAAACCAAACAGCCTTCATTGCTGCCCGCCCTGGTATTTTCTATGGACAATGCTCAGAGATTTGTGGGGCAAACCACAGTTTTATGCCCATCGTAGTAGAAGCAGTCCCTCTAAACTTCTTCCAAGACTGATCTACTTTAATACTTGAAGACGCCTCACTAAGAAGCTAAACTGGGCCTACAGCGTCAGCCTTTTAAGCTGAAGATTGGTGCCTCCCAACCACCCTTAGTGACATGCCCCAGCTGAACCCCTCTCCCTGATTTGCCATTTTAGTCTTCTCATGACTAACCTTCATCACAATTGTTGTGCCAAAAACACTTAACCACACATTCCCAAATGAGCCCTCCCCTCAAACTACACAAATCACTAAAACTAACCCCTGATCCTGACCATGATAGCAAGCTTCTTTGATCAATTTATAAGCCCTACGTACCTGGGCATCCCCCTCATTGCCCTTGCCTTTCTTTTACCCTGGCTTCTTTTTCCTTCCCCTGCCCCCCGATGAATTAATAACCGCTTTTTGACACTGCAAGGATGGTTCATTAATCGCTTTACATCCCAACTACTTTCACCAATTAATTTAGGAGGTCACAAATGAGCACTCATTCTCACCTCTCTAATGGTTTTTCTTATTTCCCTAAACATACTTGGTCTATTACCTTACACCTTTACCCCTACAACACAACTTTCCTTAAATATGGGCTTAGCTGTCCCCCTATGGCTAGCCACAGTCTTAATTGGCATGCGGAACCAGCCTACAGCTGCTCTAGGACACCTCCTTCCTGAAGGCACCCCTGTGCCCCTTATTCCCGTTTTAATTATCATCGAAACAATTAGCCTCTTTATTCGTCCCCTTGCTCTAGGCGTTCGACTTACTGCCAACTTAACAGCTGGTCACTTACTGATACAACTTATTGCCACAGCTGCTTTTACCCTCCTTCCTTTAATGCCTACAGTTGCCATTTTAACAGCAGTTGTCCTTCTTCTGTTAACAATTTTAGAAATTGCTGTTGCCATGATTCAGGCTTACGTATTTGTTCTTCTCCTAAGCCTCTATCTTCAAGAAAACGTTTATGGCCCACCAAGCACATGCATACCACATAGTAGACCCCAGCCCATGACCCTTAACAGGAGCAATTGCCGCACTCCTAATAACTTCAGGCTTAGCCATCTGATTCCACTACAATACAATATCTCTTATAGCCCTCGGCACTATCCTCCTTTTATTAACAATGTACCAATGATGACGAGACATTATCCGAGAGGGGACTTATCAAGGACACCACACACCCCCTGTCCAAAAAGGCCTTCGATATGGAATAATTCTCTTTATTACCTCAGAAGTATTTTTCTTTCTCGGATTTTTCTGAGCCTTTTTCCACTCAAGTCTAGCCCCCACCCCTGAGATTGGAGGCTGCTGACCTCCAACTGGCATCACCCCCTTAGACCCCTTTGGTGTACCCCTCCTAAACACCGCAGTACTACTAGCCTCCGGAGTTACAGTAACATGAGCCCACCATAGCATTATAGAAGGGGAACGAACACAAGCCATTCAATCCCTCGCTCTAACTATTCTTCTTGGATGCTACTTCACTTTCCTTCAAGCTATAGAATACTATGAAGCCCCCTTTACAATTGCAGATGGTGTCTATGGCTCTACCTTCTTTGTAGCCACAGGCTTCCATGGACTCCATGTTATTATTGGAACTACTTTCTTAGCTGTCTGTCTTCTCCGCCAAGTAAACTACCACTTTACAATTGAACACCACTTTGGATTTGAAGCAGCTGCTTGATACTGACACTTTGTTGATGTAGTTTGACTGTTCCTTTATATCTCCATCTACTGATGAGGCTCATATCTTTCTAGTACTAATGTTAGTATAAGTGACTTCCAATCACCCGGTCTTGGTTAAAATCCAAGGAAAGATAATGAACCTTATTTCTACTGTAATTTTTATTGCCATTGCCTTATCAACAATTCTAGCAATTGTCTCTTTTTGACTACCATTAATGACCCCCGACCAAGAGAAACTATCTCCCTATGAATGTGGTTTTGACCCTCTTGGCTCAGCTCGTCTGCCATTTTCAATGCGTTTTTTTCTAGTCGCTATCCTGTTCCTATTATTTGACCTTGAAATTGCTCTGCTCCTTCCCCTGCCCTGAGGAGATCAACTCCCTTACCCCTTGACCACCTTCTTTTGAGCTGCCTTTGTTTTAATTCTTCTTACCCTAGGCCTGATCTATGAATGAATTCAGGGAGGCCTTGAATGAGCTGAATAGGTAACTATTTTAATTAAAATATTTGATTTCGGCTCAAAAGCTCGTGGTTAAAGTCCACAGTTACCTAATGACCCCTACACACTTTACATTCTCAACAGCCTTCTTACTAGGCCTAGCAGGCCTTGCATTCCACCGGACCCACCTCCTTTCTGCCCTTCTCTGCCTGGAAGGGATAATACTATCCCTTTTTCTTGCCCTTTCATTATGAACCTTGGAACTAAACACAACAAGCTTCTCTGCCTCCCCTATGCTTCTCCTGGCATTCTCTGCCTGTGAAGCCAGTGCAGGGCTGGCTTTATTAGTCGCAACAGCCCGAACACATGGAACAGACCACCTTCAAAGCCTAAATTTATTACAATGCTAAAAATTTTACTTCCAACAATTATGCTTGTCCCTACCACATGGCTTACCCCTTCAAAACTAGTGTGGCCCACAGCCCTTGCACACAGCCTAATTATTGCCATTGCTAGCTTAACATGGCTTAACTCCTCTTATGAAACTGGCTGATCCTCCATAAACCACTTTATAGCACTAGACCCCCTATCGACTCCTCTCCTTGTTTTAACCTGCTGACTTCTTCCACTAATAATCCTGGCGAGTCAAAACCATGTATCTAGTGAGCCAGCCAACCGGCAACGAATATATATTACCCTCTTAACATCCCTTCAGATTTTTCTTATTATAGCCTTCTCAGCTACTGAGGTTCTTCTCTTTTATGTTATGTTTGAAGCAACACTTGTTCCAACACTCATCCTTATTACCCGATGAGGAAATCAAACAGAACGTTTAAACGCTGGTACCTATTTTTTATTTTATACCCTTGCAGGCTCCCTCCCCCTATTGGTTGCCCTCCTTCTTCTACAAAACGCCACTGGCACCCTCTCCCTCCTTACCCTACAGTATGCCCCAACATTTCCACTAACCACAGTTGCTGATAAAATTTGATGAGCAGGCTGCCTTCTAGCCTTTCTTGTTAAAATACCCCTGTATGGCATACACCTTTGACTACCCAAAGCACATGTAGAGGCCCCAATTGCAGGCTCCATAGTCCTAGCTGCTGTCCTACTTAAACTAGGAGGCTACGGAATGATGCGAATAATGATTATGCTTGAACCCCTAACTAAGGAACTTAGCTATCCTTTTATTGTCTTGGCCCTTTGAGGGGTCATTATGACAGGATCAATTTGCCTACGACAAACAGATTTAAAATCACTTATTGCTTACTCTTCTGTTGGTCATATAGGCCTGGTAGCAGGAGGCATCTTAATCCAAACACCCTGAGGCTTTACAGGGGCATTAATTCTAATAATTGCCCACGGCCTAACTTCTTCCGCCCTATTCTGCTTAGCAAACACCAACTATGAACGAACCCACACCCGAACAATAGTACTAGCCCGAGGAATACAAATGGTTCTTCCACTTATAGCCTCATGATGATTCATTGCCAGCCTAGCAAACCTGGCCCTTCCCCCACTCCCAAACCTGATGGGTGAGCTAATAATCATTGTTTCTCTATTTAACTGGTCATGAGCAACCCTTGCTCTAACAGGAGCTGGCACCTTAATTACAGCAGGCTACTCCCTTTACATATTCTTAATAACACAACGAGGACCTATGCCCCAACACATTATTGCCCTAGACCCCTCCCACACCCGAGAACACTTGCTCTTAGCACTTCACCTGCTCCCTCTTATCCTTCTGATCTCAAAACCAGAACTAATCTGAGGCTGAACCCTTTGTAGACATAGTTTAACAAAAATATTAGATTGTGATTCTAAAGACAGAGGTTAAAACCCCCTTGTCCACCGAGAGAGGCTTGCCAGCAACAAAGACTGCTAATCTTTGTGCCCTCGGTTGAATTCCGAAGCTCTCTCGCCTTGCTTTTAAAGGATAACAGCTCATCCATTGGTCTTAGGAACCAAAAACTCTTGGTGCAAATCCAAGTAAAAGCTATGCACCCCACTCCTTTAATATTAACTACCAGCCTAATTATTATCTTCACCCTCCTTTTTTATCCCTTAATTACAACCCTCTCCCCAACCCCTAAAGCCCCTAACTGAGCTGTCCTGCAAGTCAAAACAGCTGTAAAACTGGCATTTTTTGTTAGCCTCCTACCTTTATTTCTCTTCATTTCTGAAGGGGCAGAGGCCGTCATCACCAACTGATCCTGAATAAACACCCTTATCTTTGATGTGAACATCAGCCTAAAATTTGACTTTTATTCGCTCATCTTTACACCTGTTGCACTATATGTAACCTGGTCTATCCTAGAATTCGCCTCATGATACATGCATGCCGACCCAAATATGAACCGATTCTTCAAGTACCTACTAATTTTTCTTATTGCCATAATTATTCTTGTAACAGCTAACAACATATTTCAAATCTTTATTGGCTGGGAAGGGGTCGGTATTATATCCTTCTTACTAATTGGATGATGGTATGGACGGGCAGATGCTAACACTGCTGCCCTTCAAGCAGTGTTATATAACCGAGTTGGGGACATTGGCCTTATTTTTGCAATAGCATGAATGGCCACAAACCTTAACTCATGAGAGCTCCCACAAATCTTCTCAACCCCTCACAACCTAGACCTTACCTTCCCCCTACTTGGCTTAATTGTTGCTGCAACAGGAAAGTCAGCCCAATTTGGTCTTCACCCCTGACTACCCTCTGCAATAGAAGGCCCTACCCCTGTCTCAGCCCTACTCCACTCAAGCACGATAGTTGTTGCAGGAATTTTTCTTCTAATTCGAATAAGCCCCTTAATAGAACACTATCCTACAATCCTAACAACATGCCTTTGCCTCGGTGCCCTGACCACCCTATTTACAGCAACCTGTGCCCTTACCCAAAACGACATCAAAAAAATTGTTGCTTTTTCAACATCAAGTCAACTTGGTCTGATAATGGTAACAATTGGCTTAAATCAACCCCAACTTGCCTTCCTCCACATCTGTACTCATGCCTTTTTTAAAGCAATGCTCTTTTTATGCTCAGGATCCTTGATTCATAGTCTTAATGATGAACAAGATATCCGAAAAATAGGAGGCATGCACCATCTTGCCCCCTTTACATCCTCCTGTCTAACCATTGGCAGCCTTGCACTAACCGGCACCCCCTTCTTAGCCGGATTCTTTTCTAAAGATGCAATTATTGAGGCCCTAAACACATCACATCTTAACGCCTGAGCCCTAGTCCTTACCCTTCTTGCCACTTCCTTTACTGCCATTTACAGCCTGCGAGTAGTCTTTTTTGTTACCATGGGCCACCCCCGATTTAACCCTTTATCCCCTATCAATGAAAATGATCCTGCAGTCATCAACCCTATTAAACGACTTGCATGAGGCAGCATTATTGCTGGCCTACTAATCACCTCCAACATCATTCTTCCAAAAACACCCATTATAACTATACCTCCCCTTTTAAAACTAGCAGCCCTCCTAGTTACTATCACCGGCCTACTTGTGGCCCTAGAACTTGCCACCCTCACGTCCAAGCAATACAAGCCATCACCAATCCTCCAAACCCACCATTTTTCCAACATGCTAGGCTTTTTTCCCTCTGTAATTCACCGTCTTCCCCCAAAAGTAAACCTGCTCCTAGGACAATATATTGCTGCCCAAATGGTTGACCAAACATGGCTAGAAAAAGTAGGACCAAAGGCTGTTTATTCAACAAACCTCCCCCTGATTACAACAACAAGCAATGCACAACAAGGCATAGTAAAAACCTTCCTTGCCTTATTCTTCTTGACCTTTACCCTTGCCCTTCTCCTACTAGCCCTTTAAACAGCTCGTAGTGCCCCTCGACTTAACCCTCGACACACCTCCAACACCACAAACAAAGTTAAAAGAAGTACCCAGGCACTTAAAACAAGCATAAACCCCCCTGAAGAGTATATTACAGCCACCCCACCAACATCTGCCCGCAATAAAGAAAACTCTGACACCTCGTCCACTGTAAACCACAACCCTCCAAACCACCCATCTCAAAAGAAACTTGCTCCTACCACTACCCCCACAAAATACCCTCCCGCATTGAGAGCAACAGCCCGACTCCCTAATGTCTCAGGAAAAGGCTCTGCTGCTAAAGCTGCAGAATAAGCAAACACAACTAGCATCCCCCCAAGATAAATTAAAAACAAGACCAAAGACAGAAAAGGTGCCCCATGCCCCACCAACACCCCACACCCCATACCTGAAACAACCACCAGCCCCAATGCCCCAAAATAAGGAGAAGGGTTTGAAGCAACTACAATTGTTCCTAATACTAAACCAAGCATAAAAATACACATAATATAGACCATTATTCCTACCAGGATTCTAACCAGGACTAATGACTTGAAAAACCACCGTTGTTATTCAACTACAGGAAACCTTAATGACTAGCCTACGAAAATCTCACCCGCTGCTTAAAATCGCCAATGACGCACTTGTTGACCTCCCAGCCCCTTCTAACATCTCTGCCTGATGGAACTTTGGCTCCCTCCTAGGAGTCTGCTTAATTGCCCAAATCCTAACCGGCCTGTTTCTTGCAATACACTACACTGCTGACATTGCTACTGCTTTTTCTTCAGTTGCCCACATCTGCCGAGATGTTAACTTCGGTTGACTAATTCGGAATATACATGCCAATGGGGCCTCCTTTTTCTTCATTTGTATTTATCTTCACATTGGGCGAGGCCTTTATTACGGGTCATATCTTTATAAAGAGACCTGAAATATTGGAGTTGTTCTCCTTCTCTTAGTTATGATGACTGCCCTTGTAGGCTATGTGTTACCCTGAGGCCAAATGTCCTTCTGAGGTGCCACAGTCATTACTAATCTTCTTTCTGCCGTTCCCTATGTTGGCAACACACTAGTTCAATGAGTCTGAGGAGGCTTTTCAGTAGACAATGCAACTCTCACACGCTTCTTTGCATTCCACTTCCTATTTCCATTTGTTATTCTTGCCGTAACTGTCCTCCACCTCCTTTTCCTTCATGAAACTGGCTCTAATAATCCAGTTGGACTCAACTCAGATGCAGACAAAATCCCCTTTCACCCATACTCCTCCTACAAAGACCTCCTGGGGTTCGCCATTATACTCCTTGCCCTTACATCCCTTGCCCTATTTTCCCCAAACTATTTAGGAGACCCGGACAACTTTACCCCTGCAAACCCCCTAGTTACGCCCCCTCACATTAAACCAGAATGATACTTCTTGTTTGCCTATGCCATTCTTCGCTCAATCCCTAATAAACTAGGAGGAGTCCTTGCCTTGCTTGCATCCATCCTAGTTCTTATATTAGTGCCCTTCCTACATACATCCAAACAACGAAGTCTTACATTCCGCCCACTCTCCCAACTTATCTTTTGAACACTAGTAGCAGATGTAATTATTCTTACATGAATTGGAGGCATACCAGTAGAACACCCTTACATTATTATTGGCCAAATTGCATCCATTGTATACTTCTCTATTTTCCTTGGTCTCTTCCCACTGGCCGGATGACTAGAAAACAAACTTCTTCAAACTGCCTGCAGTAGTAGCTCAGCGCCAGAGCACCGGTCTTGTAAGCCGGCCGCCGGAGGTTAAAATCCCCCCTACTGCTCAAAGAAGGGAGATTCTAACTCCCACCACTAGCTCCCAAAGCTAGCATTCTAAATTTAACTATTCTTTGGTATTTTACATATATGTATTTACCCCATATATTTATATCAAACATATCAATAATGTTTAAGGACATAAGATGTATTATCCACATTAATTGACTTTTACCATTCATTCATCAACAATCCTTTAAAGATTCAACAGAAGGCATTAAGCCAAGAAAAACATAAACTGCATACTGACAAATATTCCCCAATTAATTAGCCACACATCAAACTAAGACCTGACATATGTTTCTATCAGGAACATTTATACCAACTCTCAACTTCTCTGAAAAAAAACTTCAGATGCAGACAAGGAAGACATTAACTTTTAAGCTTCGAACATATCATTAATGATGGTGAGGGACAAGTATTTGTGGGGGTTTCACAAAATGAACTATTCCTGGCATTTGGTTCCTATTTCAGGGCCATAGCTGGCAAATTCCCTATTACTGCTTTTACCTGGCATCTGATTGTTGGTGGAGTCCTAACTCACCTTTACCCCACATGCCGAGCATTCATTCTAATGGACATGGTTATTTTTTTTTGTCCTCCTTTCATTTGGCATTTCACAGTGCAGCGCTAAGGTTAACTGACAAGGGAGTACATTTTCCTTGCTTGTTATATATATAATTCATGAATTGAGACTTATATAGAAGAATTGCATAACTGATATCATGAGCATAAATATATAGTATATACTCCTAAGATACCTAAGTATACCCCCCTTTTTTGGGCGTAAAACCCCCCTACCCCCCTAAACTCGTAGACTAACATTTATCCTGAAAACCCCCCGTAAACAGGAAAGCCCCGAGCTAGGGATCCATGCCCCAAAATTCATCTATTTACATTATTATAATATTATTTTT